TTCATTTTTGTAATTTTCTAATCGTTCCAAACTATAACTAGTAGCATTAATTAGATTTACTTTTTCTCGTTCTATCTCAGAGTATCCATTCATTCGATACTCATCCGCTTCAATTTCCACTTTACGTAAGCGAGCCCGGGCTCTTTCAAGCTGCTCAATGGCCCCTTTACGTAATTCTTTGGAATTTTGAATAGTACTCAAGATCCTCTGTTTTCGATTATCTAATAAATCATTTAATGAAAGTAGATTCTCTTACCATTAATTTCACAACTCCCATGATCTCTTCCCGAACCAAACATGAATCTTTCGATTCATTTGGCTCTCATGCTCAATCAATTATTTATTTTATGGACATTCCTATTATCTTTTAATGTAATGAGCCTACCCTCTCTTTTTGGTTCGTATTCAAAGAAATCAAAACTGATATACAGAATATTAGAAGGGCTCTTCCGACCAGACAAAAAATCTATAATTGTCAGCAAAGTTGTTTATTTATTTATTTGTTTTTGATTTAAATTCTTATATTTTTTTGTATTTCCCTTTTTAGTAAAATCTTCATTAAATCCAAAAATTCCTATTTTTTATACTTTTATACATAGGTCGTCGATTCGGCATTGGGTAAAAAGGGCAAGACGCCCCTTTTCTAATAAATGGTTTCAAATTATTTTATCGATATGAGTGTTCTATATCAGATTATATTAATTTTGAAACCTTTTTGGTACTAACGTAGTGGTAGAAAGAGTACCATGTTGTGCCTGAACTTCAAACAGTCTAGCTTTAACCATGTTAATGGTCTCACATTATTGGTTGATAGAGAATCAAGATTTACCAATGAGTCACGAAATGCTATGGTTCTTACATATTATTTATTAATTTATTTATTAAGTAATTCGTCGAGATCGTGCACCGTTATTTCCTATTTCTTATCCTATTAAATAAAAAAACATAATCATAATAAAGTGCAGCTGGTTCGATCCAACCTATTCTTGAAATATACAACTCGCACACACTCCCTTTCCAAAAATAATTAATACACCAAGCACTACACTTAGATTTATTAGATTTGTTGCTAAAATATCGGTATTAAACCCGAAACTGCCGGCGGATGGCCAATAGCCCAAAGAAACGAAAAAATCGGTTATATTTTTCATATGCTCTCCTCTTTCTTATAGATAAGACTAACAAAGAACAGAGTTCTTTTTGTATCACCTCACTCGCCCCTTTTTTTATCGATTTCTTTTTATTATTATTAATTTCTAATTTATTTCTAATTTGAAAATTTCTTTTCTTAATTTTTGTTTAAGTTCTCAGTAATAAGATACTTATTAGGTTAGGTCCTAGGCTTGACGTCAATTGCGAAATATTTCGTTTGTTGAAACGTTTCCTATTCCTAATAAAAAGGTTTCCGTTGTACTAAGGGTGGGAAGGAAGAAAGCGAACGGATCCGTGAATTCCTCTTCCTCAATTCAGTCCTTCCCGGGGTATTGTATTGTCTCATAAGTAATAGTAGGAGTAAAGTGTTGATATAATTAAATTAGAAGAAGCAAATGGCAAGTCCGAGTTAATAAACTAAATAAGAAAGAAGCACGTAACGTACTTTTTCACATTTATAATTTTAGGATTAAATTAAACAAAAGGATTTGCAAATAAAAGCGCTAATGCCACGACCAGTCCGTAAATTGTTAAAGCTTCCATAAAAGCTAGACTAAGCAATAAAGTACCTCGTATTTTACCTTCCGCTTCTGGTTGTCTCGCAATACCTTCTACAGCTTGGCCCGCAGCAGTACCTTGACCAACTCCAGGTCCAATGGAAGCAAGCCCTACGGCTAATCCAGCAGCAATAACGGAAGCGGCAGAAATAAGTGGATTCATAGTAAGTTCCTCGTACCAAAAAAAAGAAATGGTTAATGATACAATCAACCAATGAATTATTACTTATTTTATCACTAAGATCTATCGCTAAAAACTCCGAATTGAAATGAGAATATTAGTGAATCGTCAGAACGACTTCGATATCTTGTTTTTTTTAGTTTCTACCCATGATCAAATTTTTGTAAACTCATATACATATGGTTCTAGTTATTGCATTTCTTTGTTTCGAACCATTCTTTACATTGAATTCTTCGTTCTTTACTTGACTTGCTTTTATATATTCGTGAGTTCATCTGTTTTTTCATTCAATTCACAATAACAGACGAAAAAGAAGGACTTAATATTGGAATCTATCTAAATTAAATGCGGTGTGGTTAAAAAAAAAGAATCAACATTCAATATTCAATATATAGTAATAATATATTGGGAAAGAAATCTAAATAAAAATCTAAAATAAATAGAATCTATTTTTAAATATTAAATTCTTTAAATATTAAATTCTATAATATAGATATATAATTTATAGTCTACAGGGATAATTCTATAGTATAGGGATAACCCCTATCTAACTAGTAAATATCTAATATCACATATACATTTGTTTCTTCCTAATGTAAACTGCCTGCATTTTATATTTAATTAATTGGATTTGAAAATCATTCTTCGAAACATACAAAAGGGCTAGACTTATAGACATTACATATAGCTAGTTCCCTAACCCATCTTTTTAAATTCCGTAATATTGCCCATCTTTCTTCCTATGAGATTGGATCGTATATACATATGTATTTGTATCTATATATGTATTATTATTATGTTCCCCAACCAAGTCCGTATTTTAAACCATGCATGACTTAAGATAAGTTAAAAGAAAGACTATTTTGAAAGCTAATCAATGATGACCCTCCATGGATTCACCTATATAAGCCGCGGCTAAAGTTGCAAAAATAAGAGCTTGAATACCGCTTGTAAATAATCCAAGAAACATAACGGGGATAGGAACTACTGAAGGTACTAAAGAAACAAGAACAACAACTACTAATTCATCAGCCAATATATTCCCGAAAAGTCGAAAACTAAGAGATAAAGGTTTTGTGAAATCTTCTAGGATGTTAATTGGTAAAAGTATTGGAGTTGGTTGGATGTATTTCCCGAAATACCCCAATCCTTTTTTGGTAAGACCCGCATAAAAATATGCCACTGACGTGGGTAAAGCTAAAGCAACAGTAGTATTTATATCATTCGTGGGCGCAGCTAACTCCCCATGAGGTAACTGTATAATTTTCCAAGGTAAAAGAGCACCCGACCAGTTAGAAACAAAAATAAATAGGAACATAGTTCCAATAAAGGGAACCCAAGGACCATATTCTTCTCCAATCTGGGTTTTGCTCAAGTCTCGAATAAATTCAAGGACATATTCGAAGAAATTCTGACCGTCGGTCGGAATGGTTTGTGGATTCCGAACAGCTATGATGACTGAACCTAATAAAAAAGCAATTACGACCCAAGAAGTGATAAGTACTTGGGCATGGATTTGTAAACCTCCTATTTGCCAATATAAATGTTGGCCTACTTCTACACCCGATATATCGTATAACCCATTGAGTGTTTTAATGGAACATAGTATAACATTCATATTGTCCTCTGACATAAATCGAACTTAAAAAATTATTTTGATTGAACCATCTCTTTCTCAATTCACCGACATTAATAATTAATACAAATTTAATTTAGGATACCTAGAAATTTTAGGATACTAAAAAATCACATAACATAATATCAATATCCGCAATACTTTATTTTTTCTCTGTATCTCTTTTTTAAGTTAAAGAATAGTAACCGATCCAATAAATCTATCGAGTTCCCAAACAATTAATTAATCTTATTATTCTTAATCATAATCAACGATTTCTTATATAGCTAGAACGACCCTCGCAAATTGCGAATACTAATTTGTTAAGAATGAATCGAATTGAAGCTATAGCGTCATCGTTGGCTGGAATCGAAATATCTGCGAGATCCGGGTCACAATTTGTATCAATTAAACAAATAGTCGGAATCCCTAAAATGACACATTCTCGAAGAGCCGTATATTCTTCTTGCTGATCAACGATGATTACAATATCGGGTAACCCTGTCATATATTTGATCCCGCCCAGATATGTTTGCAAGGTAGATAATTTTCTCTTAAACATTGCTGCATCTCTTTTGGAAAGACGATTGAGTTTACCCATCTTTTGTTCTGCTCTTAAGTCCCTGAACTTATGAAGTCTCGTTTCCGTAGTGGACCAGTTCGTTAACATACCGCCGAGCCATTTTTTATTAACATAATGACACCGAGTCCCTATGGCAGCTGATGCTACTAAATCCGCTACTTTATTTTTGGTACCAACGATTAAAAAGTGTTTTCCACTACTTGCTGCATTAAAAACTAAATCACAGGCTTCTGATAAAAAACGAGCAGTTCTGGTAAGATTTATAATATGAATACCTTTCCGCTTTGCGGAGATGTAAGGGGCCATTCTAGGATTCCATTTTCTAGTACCATGACCAAAATGAACTCCTGCTTCCATCATCTCTCCCAAATTGATGTTCCAATATCTTCTTGTCATTTTTCCCCACACTTCCTTTTTTTTTTAACAAAGAGACAAGGTACCCTGAAATAAATAATAGTTCCGACGGAACCTTTTACCGTGGATTGACCGTTGCTATACGGCCCAAACCATTAATTTCTTTTAATTACTTATTTTTTTTATTACTAATTTCATTTTTTATTACTAAATTAATATTAATAATCGGAAAAAAAAAGAGTTCCAGATAGTTATATTATAGTTAAAATAGTTAAAGTAAAAAGAATGAATATGAATCTCTTCTTAGGAATCATTAAATCGCGTAAATGATTGTTGTGATGTCTCATGGAAATTGTTTGGAGCACAAGAACAAAATAATTCTCTATGGTATAACAAAAAATCTCCCATTTCCAACTCGAATAGATTCTTCCTTTTTATTTCCAAATAAATGTTTTTGTCTTGCCTTGAATGGTGCACTAATTTTTTGAATCCAGTACCAACGGGAATAATCCCCCCCAGAACAACGTTCTCTTTCAGTCCTTTCAACCAATCAATACGACCTCGTAAAGCGGCTTTTGCTAAAACTCGAGCGGTTTCTTGAAAACTCGCTTCGGATATGAAACTTTGAGTATTCAAGGATGCCCTCGTTATTCCCAATAAGATTGCCCGATAATTGATCGCTTCCTCTAAAGCACGTCCCGCTCGTTCCGCTCGCAACAATCCGATTAATTCTCCGGGTGAAAAAACATTAGACATTCCATCTTCTGAAACCAACACTTTTGATGTTATTTGACGTACAATGATCTCTATATGTCTATTATGGATCTGTACCCCCTGAGATCGATAAACCTTTTGAATCTTATTAACCAAAGAGATACGACTTTGGGCTATGGTTAGCTCAGCTCCAATCAAGAATCCCCAGGGGATTCCAAGAATTCTTGGTATACGTTCGTTCCAACCTTCAACTCTCTTTTCGAGGTTCATCGATATTGAATCAATCGAACGCACTTCTAAGACCTGTTCAACTTTTGGAAGACCTTGCGTTATGTCACCAGATCTCGATTTTTCATATATAAATGTAACTAATGTCTCGCCTTCATAAAGGATTTCTCCATAATGGCCATGAACTGTTGCTCCCGGAGTAGCCAAATAGGGCTTAGCCAATCTTATAACTAAGGAGTCAACATGAACAATTAAAATTTGACCAGATTTTTTTATATGTGGCCCATATTTTAATAGACATGCATTTTCGCAAATAAATAGCCCAAGGCTAATTATTGTAGATGTCTCTTCACCAGAATCGTGATGAAGAAAACACCAATTTAAACGGAATGGATTAAAAATGATATTACTGCATGGATCGGGATTATAAATCCTCCTATTTTCATTTTCATCTATTAAAGAATATTTAAGTACGTTCAGTACTTGAAAAGTCTGTTTAAAATTTTCAAGTAGCAAATATTTCTTTAACAAAATCTGATTATGAGTTAATAAAAGGTAAGATGAATAAAAATTTGCTATTTTAGGTACAATAGTACCTAAGGGACCCAACAAATCCCTAATTGGGATTAGGGGATCCAATTCTTTTGTCGCATTGTTATATTTCGAACCATTGAATGGACTAATTCGAAAACAATTGGATGATGACAAAATTATCAAAGATTGGCATTCCTTATTTCGACTAAACAACGTACCCATAGTTCCTTGATGTTGGGTACGTGATTGAACCTTCGCCTTGGAATAAAAGGGATTGATATTGGTGCGATCTAATCCCTTATTGGGAATCAATCCCAAATCTGTTATATTATATCTTTTTCCGCTATATGAAAGAATGGACTTGACTAACTCAATTCTTATAAAATCGCGAATTAGATCATTTGCCCTTACCTCAATAAAGGAGGCATAAACCTCTTCTATGGAACCGTTTTGTTTTTTGTCCCAATTTAATACTAAGCAAGTCCGAACTAATTGAATACTTGTGTGATAAATTCCTCGAATTGACTTGCCATGTTCATAAAGGATATAATTGACAACTCTGAGTTGGACATCATCCTTTTCCTGCAAGAGATCTTGAGGGAAAAGTGTTGCTAAATTGAGCCCATCGGCTATTTCATATGTGACTACGGGCCGAACCAAAACAAAATACTTTTTCTTGGTAGGTGTGATCCGCTGGACATAGATCCAATCTTTCAATTTTTTTGATTCCTTAGAATTTTTTTTTTTCCCCGTTACTGGCGGTATCAAAATGCCGCTGTGCCTGGATATCTTATCTGTCTCTCCAGGAAAATGAATATCTCCAGAAAAGATTCTCAGTTCAATACTTTTTTTTTTTCTCTCCACTCGAACTAATCCGCCTACTCGACTTCTTTTATTTAAAGCAAGTCGTGTATCTACTCTAATGATACTATTATTACGGACCGTTATGGGCGAGGATCCAGGTAAAATATGCACTTCTTCGGGAATGAAAAAAAACTGATCTACTTTCATTTGGTATTTCAGACTAAATTCTTTTGCTCCTCGATACTCAATCAAATCCTCTTTTTTTACGATTGAATCTACCTCCACGATCCCATATTTAGTAATGCCTGAACTGCTTCTTCTGTATCGTGGATCATCAAAATAAGCCAGAATACTATTTCTACGTAAAATACCATTTATGGGTATTTCAATCGAAATACCAAAACAGGGTATTAGTTCTTTTTCTCGTTCTTGATCATATTTTAATGGGATGATGAATCTATTTCTTCGCCTTTTCACTAATAAATAAGAATTCTCGTGGAGAATAGACGGATATATGAAATTCCACTTACCATTGGATATGACTCGATCAGATATTGAATAATCAATGATTTCCCTATCTTTTTTACTAGAAGTATCCAACAATTTATGTCTTACTCGATAATTAGTCATTGAGAGATCAGAGATATATTTGTCTTCGACAGAAAAAGAATGAGCATTCATTTGATCTTGATCCTTGTGGATCGAAAAAGACACTATACTGGATCTGCGCGGAGCTCCTGCTAATATCCATAAATGACTTGTTTTTGGTAATAGATGAACATTACCATATGTATATTCTGGTGCATGGTAGACATCGGTACTCCAGTGCATTTCTCCCTCTGATTCAGAGTAAATATGTTTTCGGACCCTCTCTTTAAAATGAAAAGTGGACGTTCCCGCACGAATCTCAGCAATCACTTGTTCTGATTCTACATATTGATCATTTTGAACTAAAATCAAACTCTTTGGTGGAATATTCACATTATGGATAACACCCCGACTCTCAATAGTGACATACAAGTCTATAGAACATAAAAAAACAGGATGCCCATGACGGGTACGTGTGGGATGAACAAAACCCTCATTAAATTTTATTTTTCCATTAGAAGGAGCCCGTACATGTTCGGCAGTACCGCCGGTGAATACTCCACCAGTATGAAAAGTTCTTAATGTTAGTTGAGTCCCCGGTTCCCCGATCGATTGGCCCGCAATAATACCTACAGCTTCTCCCAATTCGGCTAGGTCACCATGAGTGGGACTCCGACCATAACATAATTGGCAGATCCAAGATGTGCTTCTGCAAGTAAAAGGGGTTCGAATATATATTGGTCGTGCCCGAAAGATTATGAATCGATTGACAAGCCCAATCCCAATATCTTTATTTCGAGTGGCAATGCATCGTAGACCCATATATATATCGTCTGCTAATACACGACCGATTAGTGTTTGGGCAAAAATTTTTTCCGTCATCTCAGTTTGAGGACTCACGGAAATACCTTGGATAGTACCACAATCCGTTCTACGTACAATAATGTGTTGAACTACTTCAACAAGTCTACGCGTGAGATATCCAGCATCTGATGTTCGTACAGCAGTATCTACAACTCCTTTGCGGGCTCCGTAGCAGGAAATTATATATTCGGTCAAAGAGAGTCCTTCACGCAAATTGCTTTGAATAGGTAAATCAATCATTTGTCCTTGCGGATCCGACATTAATCCTCTCATACCTACTAATTGGTGTACTTGAGATGCATTTCCTCTAGCTCCCGAAAAGGACATTAGATGGACTGGATTAGAAGGATCAGTCATCCGAAAATTAGGATTCATTTCTTTTCTTAAATATTCACTTGTAGCATACCATATCTCAATAGATTGACGTAATTTTTCTACCGCATGTACATTCCCATAATGATGGTGTTTCTCCAAAATAAAACTTTGTTGTTCAGCGTCTCGGACTAACCATCCCTTAGATGGTATTGTTAAAAGATCCTCTATTCCTAATGAAATAGATGTAGCAGTGGCTTGCTGGAAACCTAAAGTCTTCATTTGATCCAGGATATGTGATGTATATGCCATTCCGAAATGATCTATTAATCTGCTAATAAGTCTTTTCATAGCAGTTCCATCTATCACTTTATTGTGAAAGACCAGATCGACCCGTTCTGCCATAAGTACCCCCATATTCCGCTGAGTAGGATTCGGCAATAGACCTGAGTCAGTGATTCGAAAACTCCCTTTCCTGAATTTTTATTTGCGCAGAAATTCAGAAAGTATGATACCCAGTGAAACTGGAGAGATCCGAATTCCACGGGTACGGATATTGCCTAATCTAATTTCTTAGTTTAGATAGCGTATGAGTAAGCCCGGCAAAATCCCTGTATGGCTTCTTCTATTTCTCGATAAAAAAAAATATGACCAACAGTGGTTCGAATGTATACACAACAGATTTCTTTTTTGACACTTCCTACTATTAGATAGTGCCCATAAATCTCATGATAAGTGCCCGAAGATTCATATTGAACTTCGATGGGAACTTCTCTTGAGCCAATGACACGTTGATCTAGTCGCCACCGGAGCCACAAAGGACGATCTAAATTTATTCGTTTCTGCCGATAAGCTCCAAGTGCATCATAGGAACTACAAAAATATGGTTCTTTCTCTTTCGTATACGTATATTTAGAGTTATTATTAGCAACTCTTTTATTTTGAGAGTTTCTCCAATTATATGGATTATATCTATTCGCACAAATACCCTGACGACTCCCAATTGTTAATATATAGAGTCCGATAAGCATATCTTGAGTTGGTAAGGAAATGGGATCCCCAATAGCTGAAGACAAGAGATTCATATGAGAAAACATAAGTAAACGAGCCTCTGCTTGAGCTTCTAAAGATAAAGGTACATGAACAGCCATTTGATCCCCATCAAAGTCTGCATTGAAGCCCTTACAAACTAATGGGTGTAAACAAATAGCGCGCCCCCCCACTAAAATGGGTTGGAACGCCTGTATGCCTAATCTATGCAGGGTGGGTGCTCTATTCAACAATACAGGATGCCCCCGCATAATTTTTTGAAGTATTTCCCATACAATTGGTTCTTTTTCCCGAATTTTACTTTTAGCAATCCCTATATTAGAAGCAACATGTTGTCTGATTAGACCACGAATTACAAATGTTTGGAAAAGCTCTATTGCTATTTCTCGAGGTAATCCACATTGATGTAATGAAAGCGAAGGACCCACAACAATGACGGAACGCCCCGAATAGTCGACCCGTTT